AATTATGAAACTTAATTTCATCCGATTTATTTATAGCTAGCCAGCTATTTTTAGTTAAAGGAACAATATTTTTTAATGTATTTGAATTTTTAAATAAAGAATGTGTTTGAAACTTTTGATATTTAATATCTATCTTCTGATTCTTTGAAACTTGACGCACTTGGCCAATTGCAATATTTCCTCGCAATAATAAATCAACTGAATTTTTTACATCTTCATGAATAGTCCATGAGCATTGCTCATTAATTTCAATAGCAATTTGAAATGCAGGATAGGCTTTTCGTTCTAAAATACTTTTTTGTGTTTTTCGACGTTTAGCTTCATCATCACTTAAGGTTACGTGTTGAATACCGCCAATTAAATCTGCTAGTGAAGGATTTTTGATTAAATTTTCGAGACAATTTCCATGAGTTGTACCGACAAGTTGTACGCCTTTTTCAGCAATCGTTCGAGCTGCAAGAGCTTCTAATTCTGTTCCAATTTCATCAATAATAATAACTTGAGGCATATGATTCTCAACTGCTTCAATCATTATCTGATGCTGTAATTCAGGTTTTGCTACTTGCATTCGACGAGCTCGTCCAATGCCAGAATGTGGAACATTACTATCACCCGCGATTTCATTCGACGTATCAATAATAATGACTCGTTTTTCCATTTCCTCAGATAAGACACGAGCAATTTCGCGAATAATAGTCGTTTTGCCGATACCCGGCTTTCCTAATATTAAAATAGATTGTTCAAATTCAAGTAAATCACGAACTATAGAAATTGTCCCAAAAACAGCCCGACCAACTCGACAAGTTAAGCCATTTATCAAAAATTGACGGTTTCGAATACAACTGATTCTATGAAGAGTTCTTTCAATTCCTGCCCGATTTTCATTACTAAATTTACTAATTCGTTTTATTGTATACTCAATATCTTGCCAAGATATAATTTTCTGAGATAAATATTCTGGTCCGGTAGGAAAACGAGCTTCGGGACGTCTTCCTAAATCCATTACAATTTCAATAAGTTTTTCTTTTTTTAAATGATTACTTAAATGTTCTTGGATAAAAAAAGGTAAATTATCAAGTAATTTATCTAAATCCTCATCTCTTGTCATAAAATAATAGTTCGACTGAATTTTCTATATTTTTAATTATAATTTTTAGGAGTCAATTAAAAATTAGCTAAACATAAGTGAGTAAATACCTAGAATAAATCTTTTAAATTATTAAGAAATAATAAAATAACAGAAACATTTAAGAATTAAAAAAAAAGTAAAAAAAATATTAAATTGC